TAATCATCCACGCCTTAAACGTATCTTGATGCCGGAAAGTTGGATGGGCTGGCCTTTACGTAAAGACTATATTACTCCCAATTTCTATGAAATACAGGATGCTTATTGAATGATAAGAAATTCATCTTTACTTATATGATTATGATATGACACAACTCCAGATTTGAAGTTAAGATATATTTTTCTCTTCCGTTCTAGCTGAAATGGAGGAACTGAACTTTCATTCCACTTATAAGTATAAGTGGGTCAAGAAAGGGCTTCATTGCTATTTCCCAATTTCTAAGATATCATATGCATTTCGGACGAACAGAGAGAATAAAGGGTTCTGTGTCATGAACTTTCTACCGCCGCATATCATATCAGTTAGAGGGATCCCGTAGAATAACATAAGTAGAGGAGATAAAGAAATACAAAAAAAAAGTACGAAATTCCGCAAACAAAAGGGGTAGAATGAAATTTGTACTGTATCTGAGATACATTCTATCTACTTCTACCCTTCCACTCCTCTAGACTTTGGTTGGGGTTTTTAACTAACTAACTTCGTATATATTATATTATGAATAATTAATATTTTTACAAATATATATATATAATATATATATACAATACAATTAGATGAATAAGAATAAGTATGTAGCTATTACATATGTATCTCAACGAACCCCTTTTTAGCTTATGAATTTCTATGAATATTTAGAAATAAATCGTGTGTCAGGAACCAGATTTGAACTGGTGACACGAGGATTTTCAGTCCTCTGCTCTACCAACTGAGCTATCCCAACTCGACTCCTTTTCGCACATTATCTTACTAGAGAACTCATGTTTATGTCAATGAAAGGGACTAAAAAAGGATTCCAATCTTACTTAGTCCCTGGAATTTTTTCTATCTTCAAAAAAAGAAGACTAAATCGAAGGGTAATGATATGGACTGTGAATGGTTCCATAATGAATGGGGATTCCTTGTCCATATATGTTGATTTCGATGTGTACCAAAAACTTGTGATGGGATAACATAGAAGCATTTCTGTTCAGACTCATTTGAAAGGAACAAGAAATGTAGCGAATTCGACGAAAAAATCGTTAAGAAATAAAAAGAGTTTTATTGGGGATAGAGGGACTTGAACCCTCACGATTTCTAAAGTCGACGGATTTTCCTCTCACTATAAATTTCATTGTTGTCAGTATTGACATGTAGAACGGGACTCTCTCTTCATTCTCGTCTGATTAATCATTTTTTTTTTCCAATGTTCATTCAAATAATAAATCAGACTTTGGAATGAATGATTTGATCATTGAATATCCGATTTTTTCTTAAACTTAGATTGATATGGATTCGTAATAATTCTGAAATTTTTCATTCTATGAAAAATTTCTTTATAGAAATTCTAGATTAAGATTGTGATTAATCTTTGATATGTTAGTATGTATACGTGCGTATTATATTAGGTATATGGGGTCATTCTTTCTGTAATTTCGATATAAGGATTCCTCTTACCGACGCAACGCAACCAACTCCATTCGTTAGAACAGCTTCCATTGAGTCTCTGCACCTATCCTTTTTTTGATTCCTATTATATTTAATATCTATTAAATATATTATGGAAATATATGAAATAAATATATATATCTATATATAATAAATATATATATCTATATATATAATGAACTTTACATTATATAAAAAGATTATATATATAAAGTTCTCTCTGTATATATATAGAATTCTAAATATATAGAATTCGAATAAACCTTTGTCTTTGCAAAAAAAGGATTTGGCTCAGGATTGCCCCTTTTTAATTCCAGGGTTTCTCTGAATTTGGAAGTTCTCACTTAGTAGGTTTCCATACCAAGGCTCAATCCAATTAAGTCCGTAGCGTCTACCAATTTCGCCATATCCCCCTTTGAGACCGAGATTTCCTTCGTTGTGTTGCCCCTTCTTTTATTTATCTTGAAACTAATTAAATGAAATACTAATTCTTATATTGAATTAGTATATACTGCTCTTTTTTATCCCTATTCTCTCTCTCATTTCATTTGAATAACCCATATTTGTTTTGTTCCAATCAACAATGATTCTATCATTGATGTATCCACTATTCAATATGGATAGATATATCTCACATTGAATTTCTATGTACTTTCTTTCTGTATTTTTCCAGCCTAATTTGGAATACAGGAACGATCGATTCTTTTTTGGCGCTATTTCTTTTCTTTCTGGAATAAAACCCGAGAAATGCCGTATTATGATCCGGATTCCATTCCATCTTTCTTCTTATTTTATCCTTTTTTTTTTAAGAAGAAAATCAAAATGAGAAATTTCAATATTAGTATATATTTAATATATCAATATATACTATAAATAGAATCTTCAATCGAATTCCAAATTCAATATGAAATCGAATATCATATAAATAAATATTGGATATTTATTGATCTTAATGCTATATCCTAGAACTAGGAATATAATCATTATAAATATAATGATATATAGTAATTAGTAAGATGTAAAATAGAAAATTCTTAATGGATAGTTGTGAAAATATGGAATTCATAGAAAATGGATTATTAATAATATAGAATTCATAGAAAATAGATTATTAATAATAGCGAATCTAATATAGAATATATTGTAATATGTATATAGAATCCATTTCTATATAATGGATTCTATTTTCTATAGAATATATTTAGGATATTAATAGAATATATTTAGGATATTAATTAATAGCTAAACAAAAAATAGTTAACTAAGATACCTGTGAGTTCCTATGCACTATTTGGGTTTCTTCTATGTTATGTGATTATGTGAGCCCGCTTAGCTCAGAGGTTAGAGCATCGCATTTGTAATGCGACGGTCATCGGTTCGACTCCGATAGCCGGCTTCTTTCTATTTGTTTTTTGTTCGATTTTTTCCATAATTGAGAGGATCCCTCGAAATATTGAAAAAGCTTCTCTTTCTCTCCTTCCTCCCCTTTTCTTCAAATATCAGGTCGCTTGTCTATTATGTCGCGACGTAAAAGGGATTCGAGAAATTAGATCTCTACAGAACAAATCATAAAAGGTAGCCTTAACTCCCTATCCTAGATATATATTATATCTATATATAATTTGAATATTTATATAATCTGAATATTGAGACAATTCTTTTCATTCTACTTTGTTTTGTGGTACTTCCATAAATTTTGCTTTATTTTTATTCTTTTATTTAGTTCAGTCCTATTTTCGATTTATTATTTCAATTTCATATTGAAACTTTCATAAAATAAAGGAGTCTTTATGTCTCGTTACCGAGGACCTCGTTTCAAAAAAATACGCCGTCTGGGGGCTTTACCGGGACTAACTAGTAAAAGACCTAGAGATCTGAAAAAGCAATTACGTTCTGAAAAAAAATCACAATATTGTATTCGTCTAGAAGAAAAACAGAAATTACGTTTTCATTATGGTCTGACAGAGCGACAATTACTTAGATATGTGCATATTGCTGGAAAGACAAAGGGATCAACAGGACAGGTTTTACTACAACTACTTGAAATGCGTTTGGATAACATTCTTTTTCGATTGGGTATGGCTTCGACCATTCCGGGAGCTAGGCAATTAGTTAACCATAGACATATTTTAGTTAATGGTCGTATAGTGGATATACCAAGTTATCGTTGCAAACCCCGAGATATTATTACTACGAAGGATAACCAAAGATCGAAAACTCTGGTTCAAAATTATATTGCTTCATCCTCCTACGACTACGACGAATTGCCAAAACATTTGACTCTTGACTCATCCCAATATAAAGGATTAGTAAATCAAATAATAGATAGTAACTGCCTTGGTTTGCAAATTAATGAGTTCTTAGTCGTAGAATACTATTCTCGCCAGACTTAAGCCTAACAAAAAAGGGGTTCGGACAATCTTGCCCCGAAATAAATGGATTCAAATTAAGAGCCTTGGCCCACATTTTTTCACATATTACAAATGGTAAGGTTTGCATTTTTAATTTAGCCTTTCCGATACTTGTATTTTACGTACCACACTAAACTATAACGAATTTCTATCAAGTAAAAGCTTTACTCTTGGAATAAGAATAATGAATTGTTATTTGATTTGATACATTGTGGTCGGTAACGCCAGCGGAGAATACATAAACGGAAAGAGAGGGATTCGAACCCTCGGTAAACAAGAGCCTACATAGCAGTTCCAATGCTACACCTTCAACCACTCGGCCATCTTTCCGGCATAATCTTATTATTGCCCAGAAACCGAATTAATATCATATTATTGCCATAGGGATCTAATTGAAATAAAAAGCTCAAATCTTAAAAAAGGGAGATATCCATTCATGTTTGTCAAGACCGACGGATAATCTTTTTTTGTTCTGACATTTATACCGGATAAAATCAATGGAAATCAATTGAAGCATCCATCCTTTATACTACGATTCCATTTAGACAATGGTTCTATCTATAGGAATCCAAATTTCTTGAATTATCAGAATCCATAGGAAAATCAAGTCCTTGATTCTTTAACTTAGATAAAATAGTAATACTGCCGTTCATTGGTATACTACTTAAATTGCATTTTATCCAATTAAATCAAAACATTTCTTATCTTTCTCCGGGAACAATTTTCGAATCCAATGCTTTTATTTTTATGTTATTTTGTACTGTCTAATTCCTTTCTTTGTGAGATCATTCCCCCTCGGGAAATGAGAAGAATTATAGAATGGATTGTTAATTATGCCTAGATCTCGGATAAATGGAAATTTTATTGATAAGACCTTTTCAATTGTAGCCAATATCTTATTACGAATAATTCCGACAACTTCAGGAGAAAAAGAGGCATTTACCTATTACAGAGATGGTGCGATTTGATTTTTTTCTTGTTTTTAAGCCCGGCGAAAGAGACATGATTCAAGATAGAAAGAAAAGATAATAAAGCTACGCTTGTTGAAGGTAAAGTTTGGAGATGGAACAATTCCTTCTGTCGTGTATCCTCGATTGATGCAGCCTTAGATGCTTCAATTGTCGGTTTGAGTATTGAGCAAAAGGTTAACCTATGGATTCGTGTATTGTGGGTCAATCTCATTTAATTAGTATCAATAGGAAGCATAGGGGAAGAAGCACTACACCCAGGAATCAACAATATGAAAACTTTGTTATAAATTACCCCATCTGTATCGGGGCTAAGAAGAATGGTTGGGACAACAAGCATCCATCTCGTTTGTACTTTGTTTGGATACCCGTATAACCATCGAAGATCGTTGAAGTGACTAATTCCTAGAAATGAGAGGCGTTGAAGACAAAGAAATTGGTGGAGTTACCATAGTACTAATATGATTGGTATTAAGAAAAAACAAAAGCTCTTCCAGGAAGGCTGGCTAGAAATTTCTTGTAAAAATACTAGCCCCTGTCAGTTCATAATGAGAATATTGAAATTTGGATTTCATAGATTTAGAGTATTATGCACAAAAGGGAGGAGCCGTATGAGATGAAAATCTCACGTACGGTTCTGGAACGGAGATTCTTTGAATACAATGAACGACCGTAACGGATGTCAGCTCAATCCGAAGGAAATTATGCGGAAGCTTTACAGAATTATTATGAAGCTACGCGGCTAGAAATGGATCCCTACGATCGAAGTTATATACTCTATAACATAGGACTTATATACACAAACAACGGGGAATATACAAAGGCTTTGGAATATTATTTCTGGGCACTAGAACGAAACCCTTTCTTACCACAAGCTTGCAATAATATGGCCGTGATCTGTCATTACGTGCGACTATCTCCATTATAGAAAAGAGATTAGTAAATACTAGAAAAAAAATAGGCTTTCTACATATGCATCGGTCGAAGCAACGATTTTTATAAGCTGTAGTAAAGAAAAGGACTTCGCGGGAACAAAAACATACGAAGAAATGGGTATTGCCTATATACTTCTATTCTATGGATAAGAGATCAAATAAATTGATAGAGAAAGCACCGTAAGGATCAATTAGCTTTGAATGGATACAATAAGAACTGCTTACTTATCTCATTATATGAAATAAAAGTTAGGAATCGACTTATGTAATAGAGTCGATCTACTAAGGTCTTGAGCAGCGGTGTAGCATCAAATCCCAAAGATGGTAAGCCTTTTTTCTTGTGGAAGAAGGGCTTTTTCAAAAATTCTATATAAATTTCATATATGAAACCGAGATAGTTACCTTTCCAAAAATTCTAAGAGTAATCATATAGGTAAGTACTTATGGTTTATTCTTTTGAAGTGAGGGTGGGAGAAAAGAGAAAACTGATTTATTAATGAAAATTAGAGTTTGAAACTTATGTAATTAACTTCTTCTGGTTAACCCAAGAAAAAAAGAAATCGATTTCTGAAAAAGAAAATTCAGTTAGATAGGCTAGATTAAGATGGGATGCCAAAAGAATTGATTGCTGAGCCGTATGAGATAGGAAACTCTCAAGTACAGTTCTAAGGAAAGGAATTTACTTACCTATTCCGCCCGAGGAGAACAGGCCATTCGACAGGGTGATTCCGAAATTGCGGAGGCTTGGTTCGATCAAGCTGCTGAGTATTGGAAACAAGCTATAGCACTTACGCCAGGTAATTATATTGAGGCACACAATTGGTTGAAGATCACAGGGCGGTTCGAATGAGACCCCTCTATTTTTAATTTCGTTCTAGGACACATCAATTAAATAAAATGCGGATTTCCTCTGAAAAGATCCAATGAAGGAATTTCATTATATCCCTTTCTAAAATCATTTTTTTTTTTCTAGAGTAGCCCATAAGAGTAAAGGATAGGAACACAATATAGAGCAGAATGAATATTGCTAATAAAGGATACCCTCCTTCTAATGGAATAGCCAAATATAGATATCAGAAGATATCGTATTAATTAATCTTGTAATTTCTAATAGACTAATAAGGTATCATGCTGCATGGAAGTGGATTCATAGAGTCACTTATACATAACATACATTTATGAATAGACTAAGTTGCCCAATAAAACGGTTTTCTCCTTACGGGCTTAAAAGACCCAAATAGGTCCATTGAGCACCTAATCACTATGTCATAATAGATCCGAACACTTGCCCCAAATCGACTTCCATCGGATAATTGTTCTAGTGAATAACTAAAAAAAGGAGATAGGAAAGAAGGGAACGGATTATAAATATCTATTTCACTAAAAACTTGACTATTGGCGGGTCTCTTTGTATGTGTTGTCCGGAAAGAGGAGGACTCAATGATTATTCGTTCGCCGGAACAAGAAGTGAAAATTGTGGTGGATAGGGATCCCGTAAAAACGTCTTTCGAGGAATGGGCCAGACCAGGACATTTCTCAAGAACAATAGCTAAGGGCCCTGATACTACTACTTGGATCTGGAACTTACATGCTGATGCTCACGATTTCGATAGTCATACCAATGATTTGGAGGAAATCTCTCGAAAAGTATTTAGTGCTCATTTTGGTCAACTCTCCATTATCTTTCTTTGGCTGAGTGG